TAATCCTATGGATCTCTAGGATTGGTGTATTCTTATATATCCCATAGCTTATAGCTTAGGACCACGGATAACGAGTTAAGTATAAGAGCCCCTTTTACCCATCCTGTATATTGTCCTTTTCTTTCGTTTTTTCTAGTACAACTGTAAAACAAAGTTCTATCATATAGAGAGAGTGGAGGGATACACGGGTTCTTACAAAAGAGAATCTTTTAGTTTTCACTCATTTTTCGTTAACAATCCGAGTGCTTTTTTTTAGTAAATTAAAATTTCAAATGACTTTTCATCGAATGACTATTCATCTTTTTTTTTTTCATGCAAATAGGGGGCAAGAAAGCTCTATGAAAAAATGGTGGTTTAATTCGATGTTGGCTGCGGAGTTCGAACAGTGGGGGCTAAGTCAATCAATGAGCAATCTTGATCCTCTTCACAATACCAGTAGCAGTGAAAATATGAGTCCAAATTCTAGAGAAAAAAACATTCGGAGTAATGGTTCTAGTTACATCAATTTTGATCTCTTATTCGGTATCAAGGGCATTCGGAATTTCATCTCTGATGACACTTTTTTAGTTAGGGATAATAAGGGGGAAACTTTTTCCATTTTTTTTAATATTGAAAAAAAGATTGTTGAGATTAAAAATGATCATTCTTTTTTGAGTTCACTCCAAATGTCTAATTATTGGAATTCTAGTTATGGGAATGGATCAAAAAATGACGATACTCATTATGATCTTTCCATGTACGATACTAAATCTAGTTTGAATAATCACATTAATAGTTGTATTGACAGTTATCTTCATTCTCAAATGCGTATTGAGAATTCTGGTTTAAGTGATAATGATAATTACAGTGATAATTACATTTTTGATGAAAGTCAGACTACCACTAAGACAAATGGTAGGGATAAGAATCTTGAGGTCACTAAAAAATACAGGAATTTATGGATTCAATGTGAAAATTGTTATGAATTAAATTATAAGAAATTGTTGAAATCAAAAATGAACATTTGTGATGAATGCGGATATCATTTGAAAATGAGTAGTTCAGAGAGAATCGAACTCTTGATTGATCCGGGTACTTGGGATCCTATGGATGAAGACATGGTCTCAACGGATCCCATTGAATTTCATTCGGAGGAGGAACCCTATAAAGAACGTATTAATTCTTATCAAAAAGAGACAGGGTTAACCGAAGCCGTTCAAACAGGTATAGGTCAACTAAATAGCATTCCTGTAGCAATAGGGGTTATGGATTTTCGGTTTATGGGAGGTAGTATGGGATCTGTAGTCGGAGAGAAAATCACTCGTTTGATTGAGTATGCTACTAATCAAAACCTACCCCTTATTATAATGTGTGCTTCCGGTGGGGCACGCATGCAAGAAGGAAGTTTGAGCCTGATGCAAATGGCTAAAATTTCGTCAGCTTTATTTGATTATCAATCGAATAAAAAGTTATTCTATGTATCAATTCTTACATCCCCTACTACTGGCGGGGTGACAGCTAGTTTTGGTATGTTGGGAGATATCATTATTTCTGAACCCAACGCCTACATTGCATTTGCAGGTAAAAGAGTAATTGAAGAAACATTGAATACGACAGTACCTGACGGTTCACAAGAAGCTGAATATTTATTCGATAAGGGTTTATTTGATCTAATTGTACCACGTAATCTTTTAAAAGGCGTTCTAAGTGAGTTATTTCAGTTGCACGCTTTCTTTCCTTTGAATCAAAATTCGATCGAACAGTAAGGTCAATTTTTTTATTTGTGACAAAAAAAGTAGTTAGTTATCGTAATTAATCAAAGCAAAAATAATATGATAAAGAATCAATCATAATAGAATAATGGAAATCGAGTTTTCGTGGTTGCCATACTAATTTAATTTCTATAACTATAATAACTCTCTATAATATAGCTAATGCAAAGTTGCAGATAAATTGTTTTTTTTATTTGACTTCTCCATTCCTGGTTAGTAATCAGAGAACCTCTATTCTATCAACACTCTTACCTCTGTAAATAAAAAAGTTGGCAAATAAAACGAATTTTATCTTCCTTTCTTACATCTGAAAAATTCTAAAAAAATGGCCTTTTGCATTTTAATATATTTATTGCCGGATTATTCTCAGAGACTCTCCGTTTTGACTAACAAAAGAATATCTCTTGGATCAGATTCTAACGAATCTTTCGGAACTTTGTAAGCAATTCTTTCTTTATTGATATTGAATTAAAAGATAAGAGCAAAAGAAGAAGAAAAGATGAAGAATAAAAAAGTCGATTCTAAAACATATATTTTTGTGGAGAAGGCTAATTAAGTTCATTTAATTCGTTCTACATTTCTTGAACTTAATATATACTCACTTAGATATAATTAGTATAATTATATAGAATTAGAATTCTAATTAAGTTAATATTATTTTAGAACAATATAACAAACAGGTACAATATAGTAAATCGAGGTACCCATTCTATGACAGATATAAACTTTCCCTCTTTTTTTGTGCCTTTGGTAGGCTTAGTATTTCCGGCAATTGCAATGGCTACTTTATTTCTTCATGTTCAAAAAAACAAGATTGTTTAGGCTGAATGGTGAGGCAAAATCGAATTTTTTCAAGACTTAGACTTGATTGAATCATAACCCAGATATCTATTTTTTTCTTGGAAAGTGAAATATGGTAGAATGCATGATTTCTTTCAAACACAAGTGCAATACGTGCGAAACTTGCTTGCTATAGGGGTAAATTCTTTTTCACTTTTTAAAATTAATAGATCACGGGTCAGTTCCGTTTTTGAAAGAGAAAGTCAATGCTTGTAGATATCTAGGGCGGGGTGGGACATTCTTATTTTCCTTTTCGATCGAACGTTTTTTATGAATTACCCCGGCAGATTCACATTAGAATAGTGCTAGTTGATGAGAGTTACTTCAGAAACAAAATAGCATTAGTTAAGTCGTTAAGTAAAGTACAAGTTAAATTCATTTTGGTTATTCTATCAATTCAATTAAGTCAAATTAAATGCAACTAGATTAGTATGAATTGGCGATCAGAACGTATATGGATAGAACTTATAAAGGGATCTCGAAAAATAAGTAATTTCTGCTGGGCCTTTATACTTTTTTTAGGTTCATTAGGATTTTTATTAGTTGGAACTTCCAGCTATCTTGGTAGGAATTTAATATCTTTATTTCCCTCTCAACAAATAATTTTTTTCCCACAGGGGATCGTGATGTCTTTCTATGGGATCGCAGGTCTCTTTATTAGTGGCTATTTATGGTGCACAATTTCGTGGAATGTAGGTAGTGGTTATGATCTATTCGATAAAAAAGAAGGAATAGTGTGTATTTTTCGTTGGGGATTTCCGGGAAAAAATCGTCGAATCTCCCTCCGCTTCCTTATAAATGATATTCAATCTATCAGAATTGAACTTAAAGAGGGCATTTCCCCTCGTCGTGTCCTTTATCTAGAAATCAGAGGCCAGGGGGCCATTCCTTTGACTCGTACTGATGAGAATTTGACTCCACGAGAAATGGAACAAAAAGCTGCTGAATTGGCCTATTTCTTGCGCGTACCGATTGAAGTTTTTTGAAATGAATCGAACAATGAACGTTTTCTGATTCTCGACTGGAGGTAGAAAACTCTACAATCCAAAAATGTTCCATGGCATAACTTAAAGAAATTTAAGTCAGAACGTACCTTCGCTGCGAGTCAAAGCAAACGTATATTCTATGGAACATCCAAAAAGGGGGGTTGTTTTTGTCTGCAAAAAAGAGGTTTTATACCTATGGAAATCCACTCGCCGCAATTCATTAGTAACAAATCGAAATAAATAAGGATAGATTCATCCCCCAAAAATTGGAAAGAAAAAAAGTTTGTTTTTAGTTTCCATATTTTGATTTGGTAGGCTAGAAACAAATAGCTTGTGTAAATTCGATTTCGTGATGTTTCGTTTTCTCCCCCCTTTCGTTCTCTTCTCTTTAATGAATAACTCAAAATTTTGCTACCCCCCTCCTTTTTTGTTTTGATCATCCCATTCATAAAATTATCTCAATTCTTTTTGTGCTATGGTAGGCAGCAGATTTTTTTGCACTATTTGGAGAGTTTTTTGGTCTCGAAATCTGACTTCCTTAACTCTTCGGGTTTTCGGGAATTCACCTAAAGAAAGGAAATGCTTCGAATTTGACCAATTGAAATAGCTGGAAACTTTTTTGCGCATTTTTGCATTCGAAGCGGACTCTTCCTCTTATTTATTCGATTTCTGTATTCTTGTAAGATTCGTTAAAATTATCAAGGACTACTTACCGATTACCGAATAACAAATAAAAAACAGAGAACGGTTCGCTACCTTGGAATAGAACTCATTTTAGTGAAATGAAAAAGAAAATTTCAATATTAGATCGCGTAGAGGCGACGAATGAGGCCACTTTATTAAATTGAAATTTTATAAAAAATGGCAAAAAAGAAAGCATTTATTCCCCTTCTATTTTTTGTATCTACAGTCTGTTTACCCTGGTGGAGCTTTCTAGCATTTAATAAAAGTCTGGAATCTTGGGTTACTAATTTGTGGAATACCAAGCAATTCGAAACTCTTTTGAATGATATTCCAGAAAAGAGTCTTCTGGAAAAATTCCTAGAATTAGAGGAGCTCCTACTGTTGGACGAGATGATAAAGGAATACCCGGAGACACATCTAAAAAAGTTTCGTATAGGAATCCATAAAGAAACGATTCAATTGATTCAGCTGCACAATGAAGATTGTATCCATACAATTTTGTCCTTCTCGACCAATATAATCTGTTTCGTTATTCTAAGTGGTTATTCTATTATAGGTAATAAAGAACTTATTACTCTTAACTCTTGGGTTCAGGAATTCCTCTATAACCTAAGCGACACAATAAAAGCATTTTCTATTCTTTTATTAACCGATTTATGTATCGGATTCCATTCACCTCATGGTTGGGAACTACTGATTGGCTCTATCTACCAAGATTTTGGATTTTCTCATAACGACCAAGTTATATCTGGCCTTGTTTCCACTTTTCCAGTCATTCTAGATACAATTTTGAAATATTGGATCTTCCGTTATTTAAATCGTGTATCCCCATCACTTGTAGTGATTTATCATTCAATGAATGACTGAAAAAGGTCTACTGATATTAATTCAATTAGAATGTTTGTTACTTGGGGCATAAGCATTCCAAAACGTACTGACTCTTTCTACCCACCTAAGGCAAGAAGGTACGCCAATATTCCAGTAAGATTAGTCCAATAAATAGCAGAATCGCGGATAGGGAACTATACTAGCGACCTACCCAATTTATTGTAGAAATTTTCGGGATCAAAAATTGTACCATGCAAACTAAAAATACCCTTTCTTGGATAAAAGAATATATTACTCGATCTATTTCCGTATCACTCATTATATATATAATAACTCAGTCATCCATTTCAAACGCATATCCCATTTTTGCACAGCAGGGTTATGAAAATCCCCGCGAAGCAACCGGTCGTATTGTATGTGCCAATTGTCATTTAGCTAATAAACCCGTGGATATTGAGGTTCCCCAAGCGGTCCTTCCTGATACTGTATTTGAAGCAGTTGTTCGAATTCCTTATGATATGCAACTAAAACAAGTTCTTGCTAATGGCAAGAAGGGGGGTTTGAATGTAGGAGCTGTTCTTATTTTACCCGAGGGGTTTGAGTTGGCTCCAACCGATCGTATTTCTCCCGAGATGAAAGAAAAAATAGGCAATCTTTCTTTTCAAAGCTACCGACCAAATCAAAAAAATATTCTTGTGATCGGCCCTGTTCCGGGGCAAAAATATAGTGAAATAACCTTTCCTATTCTTTCACCGGACCCTGTTACTCAAAAAGATGCTCATTTTTTAAAATATCCCATATATGTAGGCGGTAATAGGGGAAGGGGTCAAATTTATCCCGACGGAAGCAAGAGTAACAATACTGTTTATAATGCTACAGCAGCGGGTATCGTAAATAAAATAATACGAAAAGAAAAGGGCGGATACGAAATAACCATAGGGGATGCCTCGGATGGGCGGCAAGTCGTTGATATTATTCCGCCAGGGCCAGAACTTCTTGTTTCAGAGGGTGAATCCATCAAACTCGATCAGGCATTAACGAGTAATCCTAATGTGGGTGGGTTTGGTCAGGGAGATACAGAAATAGTACTTCAAGATCCATTACGCGTCCAAGGCCTTTTGTTCTTCTTGGCATCAGTTATTTTGGCACAAATTTTTTTGGTTCTTAAAAAGAAACAGTTCGAGAAGGTTCAATTATCCGAAATGAATTTCTAGATCAAGTTCATAACAAGAAAAAAAGCCTTGTTTATTTCTAGTTATGTATGATCACGAAAAAAGTACAAAAGCTCTTTTTTTCTAGTTTTTTTGTTCAACGAGATGCCGGGAGTTAGTTGTAGTACATTCTTAGTCATACTATGTATATTATAGTATATTGTGCAGAAGACTATTTGAATTTTTAACTTTACTTTGTTTCAATCCAAATTGTAATGATGTAACTATGTAACTCTTATTAGATTAAAATGGTATCAAATGTATCAATTCAATAGGTTTTCTATTCGAGAAAAAAATTCGATTAGATTGAGACACTAGACTAAGCATAGAATAAAACACACAGATAAATTAGGGGAATAAATGAGTCTAGGGGGGATTCTTTGCCTTCCTAATCTTCGACACAAGAAAAGGGTGTGTAAAATTCCTTTTCTTGTGTCAATGTCAAATAGTAATGATTCGTGATGGCCCTCGTCAAAGACGCGTCATTTTCTATTTTTTAATATAATCTACTTTAGGAGAGGAGGTTCAGGAGATTTAACCGAACTTTTTTTGTTTGACTATTACGCATATAATAGATAGAACAAAGTAAAAGTAGTGGACAAACAAAAAAAGAGAGATAATTTGATTGAACAACAAATAGAACTTCTTCAATGAACTTATAAAAAAATTTCAACTTGGATTTGCTGAATACAAAAAGGATATACTACTCGAATTTTTTCTAATAGTCTAGTATAGGAGGTTTTCGTGCTATTTGATCTACCTATTTTTTTTTGTATTTTCTTTTTGTTTTCTTTTCTGCGATAAAATACTCTTATTTATTCTAATTTATAATTATTCTTATTATAATGATTTTTTTATAATTATTACGAATTTAACGGGTACCTCCCCCTTCTTTGGTACTCTAATTCGAGGGGGAAGGAGGGTCCCGTTGAGTTCTTACGCTTTCATATCTATACCGCAGCTCATGCAATTACTACAGGGATGAACCCAATCCGGAATATGACCCATAAAAGAAAATGCCTAGTAAACCAATCACAACAATGCCGGTTACAGTACCTATTATCCAAAGCGGAATCCTTCCAGTAGTATCGGCCATTTACCCCACTTCCCTCCACATTTCATCAAGTGGTCATGCTAGAGACATAAACAGTCATGGGTAATTATGAGATGAGATCCTTCCGAATGGGATAAGAAAATTCC